TCTGTTCTGAAATTGAAATCAAAGAAAGATATTTAAGATGGCTTATATGTTGTGACTTGGAATAAATGTTTCTCCGTAAAGGAAGGGAAAAGCTATTTTTTTATTGCAAATTTATTCCTAATAGACCATCTAGGAACAAGAAGATTAAATTGGAAATATCGACAGATTCCCGCGTAGTCCAAAGAAATATGAAAATAATAATAAAAAAAAGATCCAATTTTATCTCTATCGAATTTTAATATCAGAATAGTGAATAGAATTATGGTGCAATGGGTTAGGTCCACTTACTTTTTCTTTTGTTGATTTCTAATCGATTTAATTGGAATAATGGAAAATAGGAAAGTAATGAAACTATTTTATTCAAGGAGACGACTTAATCCATATTTATTATAATTTATAATTTATTATAATAATATTAGCAAATTTATAACTATACTCTAATTTATTAGTACGTTATCATTTCTATAATAATAATAAATTATACGTATATTACATTATATAATTTGTTACTTTAATTTATTACAAATATCCACAATAACTTTATTCGTAATTCAAATACGAATACTACCGTCGGATTTTGTTTTTTATTTATGAAAAAACCAAAGCCCCTTATCGGATTTGAACCGATGACTTACGCCTTACCATGGCGTTACTCTACCACTGAGTTAAAAGGGCTCGTTTGATTCAATTCCTGAATAAAGTCACTAGCTACTATGAGTTTAGTATATAGACTTATTATAATATATGTACATATATTATATTATATGTACATACTTATTATAATATATGTACATATAAGACTATATCTTATATTTATAGCGGTTCGTTCAGAAATGAAAAATTTGACTTGTCTGTTAAATAAAATTCTAGGGGAGGATATACTAGTGAATATAGTTAAAATAAAATGGTTTATTGATATTGGATTTGATAAATAGAAATGCAATGACAATGGATTTTTTCCGATCCTAATTGGAATTGACATCATAACGAAATTTATTTGATTGATACACGTACCTACTAATTTAACAGGGATCCAACATATCTCATTGAATGATTGATAAAGAAATTTGGCGCAGCCTCTGAACTAAATTATTGGCGGAAAAAATCCTATAGAATCGTGAAAGATGGAAAGATCCTTCGTCTCGAGTCATACCATCCCATTATATTGACAATTTTTAAAATTGTGCATACTATCAGCATAGTATCCTGGCGGTCGTTCAAGTATGATATGCCCCCATCGTCTAGTGGTCCAGGACATCTCTCTTTCAAGGAGGCAGCGGGGATTCGACTTCCCCTGGGGGTAGGGTACTACGAAAGGAAGTTGATCATGGATTATCAATAAGCCTGGAATTTATTCTTCCTGGGTCGATGCCCGAGCGGTTAATGGGGACGGACTGTAAATTCGTTGGCAATATGTCTACGCTGGTTCAAATCCAGCTCGGCCCAAAAATCCGCCGATCTACACACGAAATGGTATCATATAACCCATTTTGTGCTCTCCAGAAATGCCCGATCCCCAGCACTATTTATTTACTCTATTTTTCCAACAAATTAGGATCTTGATAATGATCTAGATTCATATCAGGATCTGTAAGTATAAAATACAATCGAAGGAAAGGGATAAAGAAAAAACCCTTTTCATTGAAAGAGTAATTATCCCATTTATTTGTCAATAACGAAAGGATTACTAGTAATCCAGGTCGGTCTCACTAAAGCGCATACCCATATGATATTATATATATCACTCGCGGCTCTGTTACAACACGCCAATTTGAATCTAAATTCAAAATTGAAGGGGTTAGAATAAAATAATAAAAATATGTATACATAATACTTTATTTTATTATTGTATTTACTTGGGATTGTAGTTCAATTGGTCAGAGCACCGCCCTGTCAAGGCGGAAGCTGCGGGTTCGAGCCCCGTCAGTCCCGACGGATCCAATAAAAAAATATAAAAACTCTGCTCTCTCTTTTTTGTGAAAGTAAGTCGAATTTCGTTTTTATCATCAATCGGGGAATTTTCATTTCTTTGACTAGTACTGATTCGATTGATGAGCGATAGACATATGTGGATTAGGAGAATTATTGGTAGCATCACATTCAGGATTCCAAGAGATACCATACTGTACCGGGTATGGCTTTTTCGATTACTGCTACTCTGTCGAATAGAGTACTTTATGTGTCCCGGAAGTACATATAGAAAGGGAATTTGCATGATATAAAATAACTTAGTTATTGTAATAGAATACTTTCAGGGATCGCTTTTTTATTAGGGGGTTTCCTTGAAAGAACAAACTTTATTTATTTTTATATAAAAATATATAATAATAAATAATTATAGTTAATTTGATGGAATATTAGATTTTTTATACCGAAACTTGTACTCGTCTTTATCATCCTTCTTTTGTTTTCCAAGGAGATTAGATTCGCTCAGTAAAAAAAGAAGTTTCGAACTTAACTCTTTCCCCCCCTTTTTTTATTTATCTTTTATTGTTTGTTGGGGGTTGTTTAGAATCAATGGTAAGTGTAAGGGCGGTTCAATGATACTTCATCAGATGGTTGTACAAAAAGGGCAGTAGGTTATATAAAAGAAAGAATAAAAAAGAATGATAAATAAAAAAAAAAGGAAAATTATTGGTTGGATCAGGAATAAAATTTGGAGTTCGGTATGGATAAAAGATTGTCCTATGTTATACTATTCAATTCTTGACGATGAGTTGATTTGATAGTGCAGATATTGTTATTCATGATATTGATCCGATTCGATATCATCGAGATGTAATTCATCCCATTGAATTTACAAGCGAAAGATTTATTATCTCTATGGGATTAACTCCCGAGTTATTGCGAATTAAATTAAAGAAAAACGAAACAATGAGATTATGGAAGTAAATATTCTCGCATTTATTGCTACTGCACTGTTTATTCTAGTTCCTACCGCTTTTTTACTTATAATATACGTAAAAACAGTCAGCCAAGGTGATTAATTTGAATTAAACTGGACTTTTTAGTTCTTATCAATAATTGAAGAGACGAAAGGAAAGGGATTCAAATTTCGCGTCTTAAATGAACTGGGCAGACTAGAATTCGCCGTATTCTATGAAATAAATACGATAGTATGGTAGAAAGATTCAGATATTTCTTTCTACCATACTATACTACTATTGTTATTGTAGTGTATATAAGGTGTATTGTAATCTGGATTAATTTAATAGAGATCAATCTACAATAGTATCGTCAGATTTCTATATATCGGTATATATATGGATATCAATTATATATTATATATATCAATTATATATTATTATATATTATATATAATGTATATAGTGCCTCCCACCAATTCGATTTCTTTGCTTTATGCACCTGTCTTATATTTATATTTAATTTGTGTTGATTTCAATCAATTTGAAATAATTGAAAAGCGCCTCGTACGATTCTAATTCCCAGATTGCTGATTATTTTCAATATGAATTCCGATCAAAAGAATCAAGGGCCTCTTTGATGGGTATAATAAAAGAAAATTTAAAGTAATCTTTTTATTAGCATAACATTCTGACGAAGAGGTCATTGATCGATCAGTTTCCAGATGATCTATTGAAACTCCTTCGAATTTCGAAAAAAAAAGGGGGGGGCTAAAGGATTAGTAAACCTCTTTTAACGTTTGAATAGTGAGTTCAATAAAATTGGAATAAATTTCCTACCATTTGTATCTCTTTTACTTTGTATTCTTTTTACTTTCGAAATACAAACAGGGAAATAATTGAAATATTTGTTTGATTGAAAGAATATTCTTCATATATATTATTCATAAACTATATTACTACACTAAAACCCAAGAAAATTTTGAAATGCAGATATTTTTCTATTTCAATTTAAAAATTGAATTTTAAATTGAAATAGTGTTGAAATAGTGAAATTTCAACTAAAAAAAGATTTTCAGACCTGAACGATTTATAAAAAATTTGATACAGTTTAATTCCTACAACTCAATTCCAATTAGTAATACTTCTAGAGTCCACTTCTTCCCCATACTACAAGTGAAAGAGAAAATGTAAAGACTACCATTAAAGCAGCCCAAGCGAGATTTACTATATCCATGTGAATTATGTCCCCTATCTCTATGACGAAATTCTTGAATTATTGTTCACTAATAAATAATAGTGGAATCACTGGCGCAGAGTCAAAAATTCTGACCTAAGATCGTTGATGAAACAATCCAATAAATCCAACTCTAACTTATTAACTTATAAGGAGTCTTATAAGAGTTCTAGTATAATCAGAAAAGATTAAGCACAAGAAAAATATGCGGAGACCCCCTTGGAAGTATCAAAGAAATGCTACTAATATATAGTATGTAGAAATAATAAAAATAGATTCTTTCTTTTGTTGCCCTTCATTAAGTTAAATAAAAAGTATAAAAAAATAGAATAAAAAAAACAAATAGAATATATAGAATATAAGGTAGATCACTACTTAGCCCATACCCTATTTCTTTCCCATTTTCTTTTGATCTAATTCTTAACGTCTCCTTATTGTCTCTATGAAAGACGCCCTATTATGTTTTTGACTAGAGGTTAACGAAAAAAGAAAACAGGTATATACATAAGTAAAAGCCAATTACTCATTCAATCGAATTAATATTGATTGCGGAGTACTCAAATGTATACTTTGATGAATATGTATACAAAGTCTCTTCTGGCCTTTCCGCAACTAAAATAAAAACGGAATTCGATTTTCGTCCTGCTATCCAATCGAATTCCAAACTCGGCTCGTAGACACTCCATTAGTAATGGAAGGACTATCAAGATTTATAAGTTTCCTCCATTGGCTTCCGCCGGAAAAATTTTTCAAATTCTAGCAGCAAAATAGAAGGGAGTATGTCAATTCTTTTGGTGATTAGGCGACACCCGGATTTGAACTGGGGAAAAAGGATTTGCAGTCCCCCGCCTTACCGCTCGGCCATGCCGCCAAAACGATACCAAATCAAAATTTATGAA